AACCATATTCTGACTTTTATCTGGAGAATATCCAACAACCGATTCCATTGAGTGAATAATGGACCCAGATCCTAAAAACAACAAAGCTTTTGAATAAGCATGAGTAATCAAATGAAATAAAGCAGCTCGATAAGACCCTATACCCAAAGCTAACATCATATAACCCAATTGAGACATTGTAGAATAGGCTAAACTTCTCTTAATATCTTTTTGAGCAAGAGCTAAAGTAGCTCCAAATAGTACTGTTATTATACCTATAAAAGCTATTAGATTCATGATGTAAGGTATTACTATAAAAAGCGGAAGAAGCCGAGCGACAAGAAAAATTCCCGCTGCTACCATCGTAGCAGCATGTATAAGAGCCGAAATCGGGGTAGGACCCTCCATAGCATCAGGTAACCATACATGAAGAGGAAATTGAGCAGATTTAGCAACTGCACCTGCAAATAATAGGACGGCGCACAAAGTAACAAATAATAAATTAACCTCGTTATTATAAATCAAGTTATTGAATATTTTAAATAAATCCCGAAATTCAAAACTCCCTGTTGTCCAATAAAGACCTAAAATCCCTAATAATAAACCAAAATCCCCCACGCGATTAGTTACAAATGCCTTTTGACAAGCATTTGCCGCAGTAGGTCGAGTGAACCAAAAACCTATTAATAGATAAGAACACATTCCAACCAATTCCCAAAAAATATAAATTTGGATCAAATTCGAACTAGTAACTAATCCCAACATGGACGTATTGAACAAACTCATATACGCAAAAAATCTCAAATATCCTTGATCGTGAGACATATAATTGTCACTATAAATAAGAACCATAATTCCAACAGTCGTGATTAATATTGACATAATACAAGTAAGTGGATCGATCAAGTAGCCCAACTCTAAAGAAAAAGCATTATTGATAGTCCAAGACCATACATATTGATAGATATAACTACTATTTATTTGATCAATAGATAGATAAACTGAAAAAATCATAACTATACTTAACAATAAAATACTCGGAAAAGACCACATACGTCGAAGGTTTTTGGTTGCGGTCGGAAAAAGTAGAAGTCCCACTCCTATTAAGATAGGAATTGGAAGTGAGATGAAAGGTATGATCCATGAATATTGATACGTATATTCCATAAAAAAAGTATATTTAATTCCTAATTAATTTTTCTGATTCACCAGCTCTTATCTCTTTTCAAAAGGATCAGTTAATAAAAAATTTTCATATCCAAAACTTAAATCGAATTTTCTTTTTCTAGTCTTAATTATTCTTAATTTTTTGCCAAATACTTAAAATATTTCAAGTCAGGAAGTTAGAATTGTTCAAATAAGATGATCCACTGAAACTATTAACGAACACACCTATTTATTTTAAGTCAATTTTTTTGACAATATAGAAACTGCGAATTTTCTTTATTATTTAGTATGCATTACAAAAATTTCCCGCTATAGAGGAAGAAGGAATAATTAGACGAAAAACACTATTTTATTTTGGTATCAATCATAAAAGCCAGTCTACAAGTGGATCCAGTAAAATAGGACTTCTTTTTATTAAATTCGTTTATTACGAATCATTAAACAATTCATTTTTTTTTTTTAGAAAATAACATTTTATATATTTTTTTTGTTTCTAATCGAATAATTTTTCATTTTGATAGCTATATTAGGAGTATACTATAATTTAAAGAATAAATGGATAATAAATAGTAAAGAACAATTCCTTTTGAACACTAGATGTCTTTCACATCCAATTATAGTAATGAATAATCAATTCTAATTTTTTAATGGCAGTTCCAAAAAAGCGCACTTCTATATCAAAAAAACGGATTCGGAAAAATATTTGGAAAAGCAAAGGGCGTCGGGCAGCGTTGAAAGCTTTTTCCCTATCACAATCCATTTCAACGAGGAAGTCACAAAGTTTTGTTTTTGAGAAAAATCAACTAAATAATGAAAGATTGGAAGAATCTGAATCGGTTTGACTCAAAAAAAAGTCTAGTAGAAGTTCGTTTATAATTTTTATTATTTAAATAATAATTTTTTTATATTATAAAAATTGATTATTATATATTATTATATAAATAATAAATAATTGAATAATGTAATGTAAATTTATTAAAAAAAAAATGATCACTAAAAAATATATATTCAAATAAAAATAAACATTTTTTTTATCAAAGCAATTATTGGAATTTCCTAATGTTTTGAGCGGATGAATATGAAATTCCTTTTTTTAGGGTATGTAAAAAAAATAAGAAATCTTTTGTTTACTCAATTATAAAACGGAAAATGGTACTTTTTTTTCTTGTTCAAAGAATCAAAAGAAATACACGGGTTGACCTTTCTTTTTCATATCTTTGTTTTATCATTTTCGGGATGGGGAAAATACGAATCCCCATCGCCCCAATAAACGAAAAAGTTTTTATTGATTTTTGATTTTATTATATATTTTCTATATTCTAGAATATAGAAAATATATAATATCTAATCAAATAGTAAACTTAAATTCTTTATTAAAAATTTAATGAGACGTTAAAATGATGACATTAGTGGATTAAGTTAAAACCGTATTTTTTAATTCTATGAACCCTTATTTCTTTTCTCGAAATCATTATTACTATTATAGAATATATCCCGCCGAATACATAATTTAATTGGTTTGCAAAATCCTCTAAAATCAAACTATTCTTAAATTAATAAAATTGATTCTAATTCTATTTTTTCAATCTCGACGAGTGAATAATAATAGGTTATTATGATTTCGAGAAAGCCGCTATGGTGAAATCGGTAGACACGCTGCTCTTAGGAAGCAGTGCTAGAGCATCTCGGTTCGAGTCCGAGTAGCGGCATGCCATTTTATATTATAAAACAAGTTCTATAATATAATTAATTCACGTCCCCGATATTAATTCAAATAATTGAATTGAGGGACCCTTTAAAATTTTTTTTATGATATTTTCAACTTTAGAGCATATATTAACTCATATATCTTTTTCGGTCATTTCAACTGTCATTACAATTCATTTGATAACCTTATTAGTCGATGAAACCGTAGGACTCTATGCTTCGTCAGAAAAGGGCATGATAGCTACTTTTTTCTGTATAACAGGATTATTAGTTACTCGTTGGATTTATTTGAGGCATTTACCATTAAGTGATTTATATGAATCATTACTATTTCTTTCATGGGGTTTCTCCATTATTCATCTATTTACGTATTTTAAAAAATATAAAAACCATTTAAGTGTAAGCGCAATAACTGCACCAAGTACTATTTTTACCCAAGGTTTTGCTACTTCAGGTTTTTTAACTGAAATGCATCAACCCCCACTATTAGTTCCCGCTCTCCAATCTCATTGGTTAATGATGCACGTAAGTATGATGGTATTGGGTTATGCATCTCTTTTATGTGGATCATTATTTTCAGTAGCTCTTATAGTGATTACATTTCAAAACTCTATAAGAATTTTTGGTAAAAACAATAATTTATTAAATGCGTTATTTTCCTTTGATGAGATCCAATACATGAACGAAGAGAACAATGTTTTAAGAAACACTTATTTTTTTTCTTCGAATAATTATTATAAGTCTCAACTGATTCAACAATTAGATCATTGGAGTTATCGTATTATTAGTCTAGGGTTTATCTTTTTAAGCATAGGTATTCTTTCAGGGGCCGTATGGGCTAATGAGACATGGGGATCGTATTGGAATTGGGATCCAAAAGAAACTTGGGCATTTATTACTTGGACCATATTCGCAATTTATTTACATATGCGAACAAATAAAAATTTGGAAGGTGTAAATTCTGCAATTGTGGCCTCTATGGGTTTTCTTATAATTTGGATATGCTATTTTGGGGTCAATCTATTAGGGATAGGGCTACATAGTTATGGTTCATTTACATTAACATCTAATTGAATTCATTCAAGAAAGGGCCTGACGAACACAAACATAGGAGAGTATAGATAAGAAAACTGTGTGTAAGACATCGAGAACCCTTTGAATCACTACATTACTTGATTCAAATGGTTCTCACAAAACCCAAATGTATGAGGAAGTCCAATTCTTTTTTTTATTTCACTTAAGATTAAGAAAAAAGACTTCTTTTTTTATTGTGCAACGAACGATTAAAAAAAAATTATTAATTATTATATTATTGCTGTTTTATTTTTTTTCCGAAAACTATCTAGCAAAATAATTAGATAAAAGAGCTTCGACCTTGTCAACTGATAGTGAGAAAACAAAATCTGGATAAATACCAATACCTATGACAGGTATAAGGATAGAGATCGCAACAAACAACTCTCGTGGTCCCGAATCAAAAAAATAAGAATTTTGAACATTAAAAAGCTTGTATCCATAGAACATCTGGCGTAACATAGATAATAAATAAATGGGAGTTAATATGATTCCAATTGCCATTACCAAAGTAATTAGTATTTTTGTCATTAAAAGATATTTTTGGCTGGTAATTATTCCAAAAAAGACTATTAATTCTGCAACAAAACCGCTCATACCCGGCAATGCAAGGGAAGCCATCGATAAGATACTAAAAGTCGTGAATATTTTTGGAATTGGAATAGCCATTCCGCCCATTTCATCGAGATAAACAAGACGTATTCTATCATAACTTGTTCCCGCCAAGAAAAAAAGCGCAGCGCCAATAAATCCATGAGAGATTATTTGTAAAATAGCTCCATTGAGTCCCGTATCGCTTATAGAACAAATTCCTATAATTATGAAACCCATATGAGAGACGGAGGAATAAGCGATTCTTTTTTTTAAATTGCGTTGACCCGAAGATGTTGAAGCTGCATAGATTATTTGAATTATGCCTACTATGATCAACCAGGGTGAAAAGATAGAATGGGCGTGGGGTAATAATTCCATATTGATCCGAACCAATCCATATGCTCCCATTTTTAATAAGATTCCGGCTAGAAGCATACAAGTACTGTAATGTGCCTCTCCGTGGGTATCTGGTAACCATGTATGTAAGGGTATAATCGGTGATTTGACAGCAAAAGCAATAAGAAATCCGATATAGAATATTATTTCCAGTGCTATAGGATACGATTGATTAGCCGATGTTTCAAAATTTAAAGTTGGTTCATTAGAACCATATAAACCGATACCCAGAACTCCCATTAACAAAAAAATGGAACCTCCAGCAGTGTACAAAATAAACTTTGTAGCTGAATACAACCGTTTCTTTCCTCCCCACATCGATAGAAGTAGATAAACGGGAATTAATTCTAACTCCCACATGATAAAAAATAGTAAAAGGTCTCGAGCAGAAAATGGTCCTATTTGACCGCTATACATTGCTAACATTAGAAAATGGAATAATCGGGAATCTCGAGTAACTGGCCAAGCCGCTAAAGTAGCTAAAGTGGTGATAAACCCCGTCAGTAAAATGGGTCCTATGGAAAGTCCATCGATTCCCAATCTCCAGTAAAAATCCAAAAAAGGGATCCATTTATAATCCTCTGTCAGTTGGATTAATGGATCGTCTAATTCGAAATGATAACAAAATGCATAGGTTGTTAGAAGGAGCTCGAGTACACAGATACATATCGTATACCATCTCATTACTTTATTTCCTCTATGAGGGAAAAAGAAAAGTAATAAACCCGCAAATATTGGAAAAACTACAACTGTTGTTAACCAAGGAAAATCATTCGTAGTAAAAACAAGATACACTTGGACTAAAAAAACCCATGTTCGAAAATGAAATAAAAAAAATATATATATGTATATTTATTTTCGAGCACGAGTTTTTGTCGGTAAAAAAGAAATCAAATGGATTCAAGGGGGCTTTTCGAGAACGTATCAATAAGCTAGACCCATGCTTCGAGTTGTTTCATGCCATAAATAAACGCGAACACTCAAGAAATCCGTCGGACAGGCAGATTCACATCTCTTACAACCAACACAGTCTTCCGTTCTTGGAGCCGAAGCTATTTGCTTAGCTTTACATCCGCCCCAAGGTATCATTTCTAATACATCTGTGGGGCAAGCTCGGACACATTGAGTACACCCTATACATGTATCATAAATCTTTACTGAATGTGACATTGGATCTAGAATTATTTTTTAAGACTATAAATTTTCGATCGAGTAAATTTGTAAATGAATTATATATTTAGATACCAGATGAGTCAATAATTGATCAGAATTTTTATAATCAATCTACTTTCAGATTAACTCATGCGATAGGACCAAGATACTTTGATTTTTTACGTTTTCGCAAACATGATCATGGATTACGTATCATACAGATAATTTTACTTGATGAATATCAGAATTTATCTGATAAATAAATACTACTTATTCAACAAATTCGATTGATTGATACGAGTTGATTTTCTGTTACGATAAATTGACGAAACAATAGCTGGGCCAATAGCTGCTTCAGCGGCTGCAATAGCTATAACAAAAATTGAGAAAATATTCCCTTTTAATTGGCGACTATCAAAAAAATCAGAAAATGTTACGAAATTCATATTAACTGCATTCAGTATAAGCTCAAGACACATAAGGGCCCTAACCATATTTCGGCTCGTGATCAATCCATAGATACCGATAGAAAATAAATAGGCACTTAGAATAAGTACATGTTCGAGCATGATTGACCAACTCCTTATCAATTCCGATTCATTTCAATATGAACAAAAATGTAATAGATTCAATTCAATTGACAAAAAAAAAGTACAGAACAAGGGAATATATTGGTAATCGATCGAATAAAAGAATTTTGATTTTAGACAGAAACAATCTTCAAATAGAATTGAAGGGGAATGTGTGCGATAACATAGAACAAAGTTTAATTTATGCTATTTCTAACTAAAGATTTATTACTGGCGAGCCACGGCAATTGCGCCGATCAAAGCAGCTAAAAGAATGATCGAAATTAGTTCAAATGGAAGAAAAAAATATGTTGATAAATGAATTCCAATTTGTTGACTATTACTTATTAAATCTGGCTCTAGAGTCTGGTTTGATCTTGTAGTCCAAATAATCCCATACCATGACGTATCTACAATAGTAGTCATTAGTGAAACAAAAATACTTGTACAAACCAGAAAAGTAACTCCATTCCCAACGGTCCAAAGATTCAAATCTTTGGAATATTCTGAACCCTTCATGAACATCACAGCAAATATGATTAAAACATTTATAGCTCCCACGTAAATAAGGAGTTGCGCAGCAGCTACAAACTGGGCGTTTGCTAAAATATAGAATAAGGATATAGAAACAAGAACCAGTCCCAACGAAAAAGCAGAATAAATGGAGTTATTAAATAATAGTACTCCCATACTTCCTAAAATAAGACCTGATCCCAAGAAGACTACAAGAAAATCATGTATCGGTCCAGGCAAATCCATTATATGTAGTAAAAAAAGAGATAAAAAAATCTAAATGTTTTTCATGACCTTATTGATCTGACCAGGAAAAAAAATGGATAATCAATTCCTAATTAAATCTTAAGGGGTGTGAATTAATGTAGGTACAGTTATTGTATTAATCTTAGTCTTGATCTGAAAGAGTATAGTAGATTGAAACTATATATTTGGAAATATATAGTTTCAATCTAAATTAAGCTGCAATTCTCATGAATCAATAGTTTGTATTTGTAGGTAGTGACCAAACAAACAAAACGAAAGAAACCTCATTTCTTTAGATCAAAACGGAACCTTAGTAATTTCCAATTACTCTTTAATCAAGGGATTTACTTATTTTAGACTTCAATTTGAGGCGAATTCAGAATTGTTCTAATTGTATAATCATCAACTACTGACATTGGTAAACGACCCAAAGAAATTTGATTATAATTCAATTCGTGACGATCATAAGTAGAAAGTTCATATTCTTCAGTCATTGATAAACAATTTGTTGGACAATATTCAACGCAGTTACCACAAAATATACAGATCCCGAAATCAATACTGTAATTAAGCAATCGTTTCTTTCGAATATCCGTTTCCAATTTCCAATCAACAACGGGGAGATCTATAGGACATACACGAACACATACTTCACAAGCAATGCATTTATCAAATTCAAAATGGATTCGACCGCGGAAACGCTCCGATGCGATTAATTTTTCGTAAGGATATTGAATAGTTACAGGCAAACGATTTGCATGGGATAAAGTAATCATGAAACCCTGACCAATGTACCTTGCAGCTCGTACTGTTTGTTGACCATAATTCATGAACCCAGTTACCATAGGGAACATATTGTAATATCTCTAAAGAATTTTATGTTTGTTTCTTTCTCTTGTTTGAGCAAGTCGTGAATATAAAATATGGTATTCCTTTACAGTGAAAAGAGTTGAAAGGAAGTTGTTAATAATAGATTACCGAGAGATATAGGTAAAAGAAATTTCCATCCGAGATTTAATAGTTGGTCTATTCTTAGTCGGGGTAAAGTCCATCTTGTTGCTATAGAAATGAACAAGAATAAATAAGTTTTAGCTAATGTAATAAAGATACTAATTGTCATTCCAAAGACTTCATACGCTTTATTTATTTCAAAAAGTTCATAACCGAATATGTATGGAATAGAGATATCCCAACCACCCAAGTAAAGAACCGTTACAAATAACGAAGAAACTAATAGATTTAGATAGGAAGCAACATAAAATAAACCAAATTTGATACCCGAATACTCGGTTTGATAACCCGCTACTAATTCTTCTTCCGCTTCTGGTAAATCAAAAGGTAATCTCTCGCATTCTGCTAAGGAAGAAATTAGAAAAATAACAAACCCTATAGGTTGACGCCACAAATTCCACCCCCAAAAACCATATTTTGATTGAGCCTCAACTATATCAACTGTACTCGAACTGTTAGATAATCATAGTCGGTAATAACATTACTGTTCTCATCGCTATTACAGAACCGTACATGAGATTTTCACCTCATACGGCTCCTTGAGGGCCATAAATAAATCTAAGGAGCGTGTCGGGATTATTTATCTTAATATGTCTTTTTTGTAGAAGAGTATAGGATAAAAATCTATCGTGTGGCCCCCAATTAACCCAATAGAATTCTGTCTGTTCTAATAATAAAGAAAAAAGGTGTACTTCTGAATTGATCTCATCCTTTAATAAAAAAAAATTCTTTGTTGAGTAATAACTTAATTCTTCACTAAAATACTATTTATTATAAATATAAATAACCCATCGTTTTCACTTACGAAAAAAACAAATTGGCTATTCCATTAGTTCATGAATTCGGACACGAATTCTATCTCTATGAATAGGGAGATAGGAAAGAAATGAATATAGGAATAGATGGAGATAAGAAACAATACAAAAGATCTCTTTTTTTGTTGTAATTGGATTCTTTCAATTTTTTTTTTTTCGTTCCTATTCTTCTTTCTGCGAAAAAGGGGACTTACTAAATAAGGGATTATTTCGTTTCCGATAGTTATTTATTTAATGGGTGGATAGGCGCATACTCTGGATCGGAATCGTGGGGAGTACTGCCTGATCATTTCTACAAACTTAAAGCCCCAATTCGTATTCTTTTTATATTATCCATTTTGCAAAAATGTCCTTCTCTCTCTTTTGGATAATTTGGAAAATCTCCATTACTAATCCTTTGTATATCTTGGTGTTTCTAACCATCCACTCATTTTTGCTCAATCAGCCGTGTTATGGTAATACATATATGTTAGTACATCCAAATAATAGTGAAAACTCGATCCGATTGATCTTTTGAGTCCGCTTCAAGACAGGATAACTAGTCAACCAATCTTGGGATAAAGGCTCTCTTGCGCCTATGTTTATTTCTGCTTAACTCTTATACATAGAAAATGAGACTCAATATTTTGACTGCTAATTTTTATTTATCTAAGCTGTTTTCTTTCACTCATATAACTATCTGATTTAGTTCATTAATCCGAATAATGAATATAAAAATGAAGATATCTATTCATCACCCCTTTTCTCAAAAAAAAAGTGGGAGAAGTTTATGTCTCAACGAATCACACGTAGAGATATTGATAATACACATAGAGTTAATGGTATTTCATAACTAATTGATTGAGCAGCAGCTCGTAGACCACCTAAAAAGGAATATTTATTATTGGATCCATATCCTGACATAAGAAGGCCGATGGGAGCAACACTTGAAATGGCAATCCATAAAAAAACACCGATCTGCAGATCTGCTAAAACAAGGCGATAACCAAAAGGAATTACTGAATAGCTTAGTAAAATTGATATGACTGCTATGGATGGTCCGATACTGAATAAACGCGTATCACCTCTAGATGGAAGCAGATTTTCTTTAAAAAGTAGTTTTGTGCCATCTGCTAAAGCTTGAAGAACTCCCAAAGGACCAGCATATTCAGGTCCAATACGTTGTTGTATCCCGGCGGATATTTCTCTTTCTAACCATACAATTACTAGTACGCCGATTGTGATTCCCAATACAGTAGTCAAAATAGGGACAAGCACCCATAGAATTCCATAGACTTCTTTTAAGAATTCCAATCTCGAAAAAGAATTGATATCTTGGACTTGTGATGTATCAATTATCATTTTAACGATCAACTTCTCCCATAATGATATCTATGCTACCTAGTATTGTCATAATATCAGCCAATTTCATTCTTTTAACTAACTGAGGAAGAATTTGCAAATTGATAAAACCCGGCGGGCGAATTTTCCATCTCCAAGGAAAACCACCCTGATCCCCTATCAAAAAAATGCCCAATTCCCCTTTTGGGGCTTCGACTCTCACATAAAGTTCTTGTTTCGCCAATTCAAAAGTTGGCGAAGGTTTTTTACTAATGAATCGATAGTCAAAGTCATTCCATTCCGGAGACTGTCCTCGATCAAAAGATCGTATTTCTAAATTTTCATAAGGTCCCCCTGGAATTCCTTCCAAAGCTTGTTGAATAATTTTTATGGATTCCGTCATCTCACCAAGTCTGACTAAATAACGAGCTAATGAATCTCCTTCTTTTTGCCACTGAACTTCCCAATCAAATTCGTCATAACACTCATAATGATCAACTTTACGAAGATCCCATGGTATTCCGGAAGCTCGCAGCATTGGTCCTGATAACCCCCAATTTATTACCTCTTCTCCAGAAATAATGCCTACTCCCTCAACTCGTTCTAAAAAAATAGGATTTTGTGTAATAAGTTTTTGATATTCAGCAACCGCTGTCAAAAAATAATCGCAGAAATCCAAACATTTATCTATCCATCCATGAGGTAGATCAGCCGCGACTCCCCCGATACGAAAAAAATTATGCATCATTCTCATACCGGTGGCTGCTTCGAATAGATCATATACTAATTCTCTTTCTCTGAAAATATAGAAGAAGGGAGTCTGTGCGCCAATATCCGCCATAAAAGGGCCAAGCCATAACAGATGAGAAGCTATACGACTCAATTCCAACATAATTACTCTGATATAGCTGGCTCTTTTAGGTACTTGAATATTTCCCAACAGTTCTGGACCATTTACAGTTATTGCTTCTGTAAACATAGTAGCTAAATAATCCCAACGTGTTACATAAGGTAGATATTGTATAATTGTTCGGTTTTCCGCAATTTTTTCCATCCCTCTGTGTAAATAACCCAATATTGGTTCACAGTCAATAACATCTTCACCATCCAAAGTAAGGATGAGTCGAAGAACACCGTGCATTGATGGGTGGTGAGGTCCCATATTGACTATCATGAGGTCTTTTCTTGTAGCTGGTCCATTCATAAGTTTTTCCTCGATTCAGCTTTCCATGAATTGCTGAAAATGCAAATAAGTTCATAAAAATTCAAGATCTAATAAATCAAATAATTTCAAATTACTTTTAAAATTACTGAGTTTTTGACTCCCGAATATCCAATTGATTAATTAATTCTTTATAACGCATTTTATTTATCTTTGATAAATAAGAAAGTAATCGTTGGCGTTTTCCGAGAATTTTACGTAGACCTCTTTGAGATAAATAGTCTTTTTTGTGCAATTCCAAATGGGAAGTAAGTCTTCGTATCTTATTGGTGAAACTGACTACTTGAAATTCAACGGATCCTCCATTTGCTTTTTTTTCTTCTTGCGAAATAACTGAGCTGAATGAATTTTTTACCATAAAATGAAATCTCCTTAGCCTCCTTTTTTATTGTTTTATAAATTATTATTGATCAGTAATAATAATGTTACTAATTTGAATTTGATATACACAATAATCTTAATTTGATTACGAATTTCTATTCTTTTTTTTTAATAAAATTTTGCAATCCAATTTTTGAAAATTGGATTCAGATAGGTATACAAAAGGCTGGTATATTTCTGCACGCACAAAAAATATTTATACTTAAAACTTCAATTAAAAATGAAATAAGAATATTTTATTGATTCATTTCTAAATCGAATAGAGACGCCATTGAATTAAATTAATATCATCTATCAGAATCTAAGACAGTGCCATATGTGTATTTCTTTGTCTTCATATACCATATAAGGTACCCAATATAGGAAAAATGTAGCATTAACGAATTTTCAATTGTGGATACATATGGATCCTTAGCATACTAAAACGACTGCTATTATTGGTATCAAACCAATAACGATTCATACAAGCTAAATCTTCTAATCGATAATTGGGCCACAGAAAGAACTTGAATTTATTTAGTTTATTTTTATATCTATCAAGATGTTTGCTTCTTTTATCTAAAACTTGATCATGAGTTTTTACCTTATTTGCATTGTAAAATCCTGTATTTCTATGGATATCATTTCTATTCCCAGAATTGAAACAAATTAGAATTCTGAACTCTCTACGACCTCTAGGGGATAAGATATTTTCCGGAACAAGCAAATCATAATGATTGCTGGTTCTATTTTCATTCGTTTTTTGATGTATTGCAATGGATTCAGCAAAACTCTTCTTATAAGGATAGCCTTTTTCTTGATATCTTTGATTAATTTGGTACTTATTCTTATGAACTAATGAAATACCTATGGTTTGAGACATAATAAATTGTCCATCATTTTCTACAGACAGACGAACAGGTTCGATAATAAATATTCCCCCCTTTAAGAATTCTTTATGAAACTGGAACTCCTTGGGAACTATCAGCATCTCCAGATTCATTTCGCCTCTTTCAATAGAGGATATAGTAATTTTTATGGGATTTATCAGTCTAAGCAGGAGACAATATAGGTTGATGTTATTCATCAGTTTGCCAGTTAAGGAATTCTCCCATCTCAATTGAAAAAGAAAATAGTTGTTTAGGAAGGAATCAAACTCGGCTTGCATTTTTTTCTTGGATTTTTTTTTCTTTCTACCTTTTTTCACATCTGCTTCCGCGGAATCTTTTTCAAGATCTTTTTTTTTGTTTGATAAAACTGAGTCACGATTCTTTTCGGCCACAACTTCCTTTTTTCCTTTATTTCCATTTTCTAATTCAAGAGTTTTTTTCTTCGCTGATATTAAAGGAGATCCTTTTTTCTTTCCAATTAGTTTTTCATTTTGACTAATAATGGAATTTTCATTTTCATTCAAATTTAAAAGAAGTGATTTGATTGGTATGATCCACGGATTAATCTTATATGCATTATAAAGTATCAAAAATTCTGGAAAGAACCAAAGTTCCAAATTCGATATGGAACGACTTAGTATTTCTTCATTCATTCTCATCCAATCAAAACAAAAAAAGATTTTTTTTTTATTGTTCAATGGGTTGATTTCTTGATTCATTGTGAGATAATTAAAATCTTTCTTATCGATTTTTTCAATTAGTTGAAAATTATTACCCCCAGTTTTAGTATTTTGATTACTGTTCGTGTCAGTCTCAATATTGATCCAGGCTCTAATATCGGCCTTATTTTTAAGACAAAAATGCAGCATTCTCCAATCAAAATATTTTCTATCCAGATTTTTTTCCCGATCTATAATATAATTATCTATTAGATAATTATTGATAGGAATACCCGTCAGTATATCAAAAAATTTCCATTTATCTGTGTTGTACTTATACGAACTTTCTTGATTATTTTTTACTTGTACTGTTAATTCATAAATAGATGAATCTTTATTATCTTCATAATTAATGGATTTATATGATAAAAGATCATATATATATTTTTTTAGAATATTATCGTTTTTATTCGGTAATGAGTAGCGGGTTTCAAAATCATTTTGTTTTTTGTAATCAATTAATCGGTTTTGTTCATATGAATAACATTGTTTAAAATCTTTATTTTTGACCATACGATCTTTCTTTACTCTATTTCGCCATTTTTGTGGGAATAATTTTTCCCATCTAATCGGATATAAATCGTAGTGATAATGACCCCTTAACCAGTTTTTCCATTCATTCATCATTGCAGAATTTTGAAGATTCTTTTGTTTTAAGTCGGGATGTAATATTTCGTGTGCTCCAACAACTTTAACAAAATAATCCTGTATTTCATTCTTAAGAAAAAGAGATGTTCCGTGATATTGAAACACAGGTCTTAACTTAGATAAGTTAATAAGTTGAGTTTGTGATAATTTGTAAAATAAATATGCTTGTGACAAGTATGATAAGTCCCCAAAGACCTTTCTATTCTTATTACTAATATTGGAAAGTGACTTTTTTATAGTTGAAATAAAGTAAATGAAACTTTGATTTGTTTTATCAATTCTTTCTTGATTTGCTTCATTATTGGAAATGGATTTAGTCATTTTTTTTTTTATTGAATCAATAAAAAGTTGCCCATTAATCCTCGGGATATTCATAATACGTTGAAAGATAGCTATGTATATGTTTTCAACGAAAAATTTTAGAAAATGGTGCGATTTACGAATTAATCGTACATTTCTTTTTTTTAATATCTTTAAAAGATTTTTCGGAGATTCTAATATATCACTTATTTTGTTAGGACTAATATTTAGTTCTAGCTTTAGAATCGCGTTTTTCGTGTCTTTTCTAATTTTTTCAATTTGTTTTAGTATGGTGTTTCTTCTATCAGTCCGATCTTT